TCGAAAAAAGTCAATAAAAAATCAAGATATGCACTAACTTATTTAATAATTTTATATTAGTATTTATTCTGAGTCTTTTCAAAATCGTTCAAATATTCAAAACAAGAAGTTACAATTGGTCAAATGATATGACCAAGTTACATATAAAAACGAATACTTATAGTAGGAAAATGAAAATATAAATTATTATTACGATAATTTATCGTAATAATAATCGTAGTAATAATTTATATTCATAGAACAAGGATAAAAATTTAGGCTAAAAAAGTACTTGATGCTGATATGAATTATAGGATTAACTAAGGTCATCGGTCTAATGAAAAAAAAGCTCTTGATTTTAGTTAGTTTATTTCAACTCATTAACTAATTCATTATGGGATTGATATTATATTTAGAAGATTCTAAAGATATAACTTTTAGAGATAAACAACGAGAACTAAGAGTTCCAAACCAAAAATTTTTGGTTTTATGACTAGTGTATGGAATCAAAATTTTCTTACTTCGAGTAATTTTTGCTCCAATTTTCACGGATCTTTGACATATCTATATTTCTTTTTTATGAAGAGAATCTTATTTAGAGAAAAAATAGATAATGAATAAGAAATAAGAATTCGTTTTGAACAATAGATGTCTTTCACATCCAACTATAACAATGAGTAACTTTTAAATGGCAGTTCCAAAAAAACGTACTTCGATATCAAAAAAGCGTATTCGTAAAAATATTTGGAAAAGGAAAGGATATTGGGCGGCGTTAAAAGCTTTGTCATTAGGGAAATCTCTTTCTACTGGAAATTCAAAAAGTTTTTTTGTACGACAAACAAATAAGTCCTAAAATATCGGAATAATAGGAATGGATTTGAGTCAAAAATGGGCTCAGTAATTTGTTAATATCAATATCAAAGTTAATATAAAATTAACAATTGGCAGTCCATATTCTAATCAATATGAAATAGACCCTTAATCTTATAAAAGAATTCTTCTGTTTTCTTATTTCTTAATAAAAAAAAAAAAAGAACTAAAGAAAAAAATACAAAATTTTTTATTTCTTTTTAGTATATTTTCACTCAAATTTTGGTGGTGGGGAGTCTTGTTTTCCCCATCGACCTTTACAATAATGAAAAATTTTTATCTTTCTCGGGAAGGGCAGATATAAGATTTTTAGTTCAAATTAATGAATTGTTGAAACTAATTGATGCCATGTTCAAATTTGGATAACTTTCTGACTTCTTAATTTATTGTATTTACTATATGTAAGGAATTTCCCATATATCTCCAATTTTCAGCCCAATCAATAAAAGAACTTAATTGTTGAGATATTATGTACAAATAATGTGTCAATTTGAAGTAATCCAAAATAGACATTTTTAAAATTCATTGAGAAATTTTATTTTTTGTTTCAAATTTATGAAATCAGATAAACCAGAAATCATGACAATAAAAGTAAAAAATGAAAACAGTTTTTTTATTCTATTGAGAGAATTATCTAGTTGCAAGAGTTGTATTTTAGAATAGGATAACCTAAGTTAAAACCCTAAGATAAATAAACGATAAATAAACCGGACATCCTAAAGTAAAATAAATGAAACTAATGAACCTTCAAATTGACTTTTGAACTGAACTCATTTTTTTATCAATTTAAATCTTTACTAAAAAAACTTATTTGATTGAATTGACTTGTTCAATCTCGACGATTGAATAGAAATAGGCTATTATGAGTTCGAGCAAGCCGCTATGGTGAAATCGGTAGACACGCTGCTCTTAGGAAGCAGTGCTAGAGCATCTCGGTTCGAGTCCGAGTGGCGGCATGCCATCTTCTAAAAGAGATCCAATAGATCCTATAATAAAAATAAATCAAATTCCCCATTTCTATTTCTTAATTAATATAAGGGATTACCTCCCTTTTTTCATTTTTATGATATTTTCAACTTTAGAGCATATATTAACTCATATTTCCTTTTCTATTGTTTCAATTGTAATTACAATTCATTTGATAACCTTATTGGGCAATGAAATCATAAAACCATATGATTCGTCAGAAAAGGGGATGATAGCTACTTTTTTATGTCTAACAGGATTATTAATCACTCGTTGGATTTATTCGGGCCATTTCCCACTAAGTGATTTATATGAATCATTAATTTTTCTTTCATGGAGTTTCTCCCTTATTCATATAGTGCCTTATTTCAAAATAAGAGAAAATTATTTAACTACAATAACTGCCTCAAGTACTATTTTTACCCAAGGCTTTGCTACTTCGGGTATTTTAAATGAAATACATAAACCCACAATATTAGTACCCGCTCTACAATCGGAGTGGTTAATAATGCACGTAAGTATGATGATATTGAGCTATGCGGCTCTTCTTTGTGGATCATTATTATCAGTAGCACTTCTAGTCATTACATTTAGAAAGATTTTTTATAGTTCTAAAAGTAGTAATTTACTAAAGTCATTTTCATTTGGTAAAATCCAATACAAGAATGAAAGAAACAATACTTTA